TATTTATAGTAAAATATAATATATGTATATGGGTGGAAAAAAATATAATAGAAAAATATGGGACAAAAAATAAATCCACTTGGTTTCAGACTTGGTACAACTCAACAGCATCATTCCTTTTGGTTCGAGAAACCAAAAAATTATTCTGTAAGTTTACAAGAAGATGAAAAAATAAGGAATTGTATTAAGAACTATGTACAAAAAAATAGGAGAATATCCTCGGGTTTCGAAGGAATTGCACGAATAGAAATTAAAAAAAGGATCGATTTGATTCAGGTCATAATCTATATTGGATTTCCTAATTTCTTAATAGAGGGCCAAACAGGAAGCATCGAAGAATTACAGGTGAATATACAAAAAAAATTGCATTCTGTGAACCGGAGACTCAATATTACTATTACAAAAGTGGAAAAACCCTATGGGCAACCTAATATTCTTGCGGAATATATAGCTTTACAATTAAAAAATAGAGTTTCATTCCGAAAGGCAATGAAAAAAGCTATTGAATTAGCTGAACAAACAGATACAAAAGGAATTCAAGTGCAAATTGCAGGGCGGATCAACGGAAAAGAAATTGCACGTGTCGAATGGATCAGAGAGGGGAGAGTTCCCTTACAAACAATTCGCGCTAAAATTGATCATTGTTCCTATACAATTCGAACTATTTATGGAGTATTAGGCATCAAAATTTGGATATTTTGGGAGGAGCAATAATAGACTTTTATTTGTCTTTCCTTTCTATTCAGTGATAGAACAAAAAATCACAAACTTGTTCATTCTTTTTCCATTAAATCAAACAAAAATGAGCAATTCCAATTCTATAAGGTTGAATAAAAATTCGATTGACCATTTGTTAGAATTGCTATGCTTAGTGTGTGACTCGTTAATTTTTCTTTAGAGTTAAGAGTTGGGATTAAAAAAAAAGACTGACCCCTACTTAAACTTAATAAGTTACTTAAACTTAACTTAATAAGTATAATAAAAAAACTAATAACTAACTTATTGCTTCGTAATATCAATATCCCAAGAAACAGTCACTATATGAGATGAGTGGATCAATCATATAGTTGCAGCAACTGCAACTAAAATCTTTTCTATAAAAAATCTTATTTATGGAAATAATCTTATTTATGGGTTGGGTTGTGAAGCAAAAATAAAGAGATGTAGATAAATGAAAGGATGAGAGAAAGAAAGAACAAAAATATCAATGATATATGATTCCAATATGTATGGTCTATGAATTACCTCATAAAAGGCAATGTAATAAAGCATCAAAACTGAATAAATAATAAAAATAAATATAAAATAATAATAAAATAAAGTGATATGAATAATAAAGAGCCTCGAGTTAATAAAAACTAAGTAGATTGACTCGAGAAGAGAAATTTTTTTTGGGAGCTCCATTGCAGAGTTCAGACTTAACCATTAATAGAGAAGCTATAGGAACGATGAAACCTGTGATTGCATAGGATTCTACTGAAAACAAATCCGAATAATTCATTGGGTGGGATGGCGGAACGAACCGAGAAAAAATGAATTTATTTCGAGAAGTCATGGATTGACCTAGAAATAACAAAAAGCAAAGAGTCAATATTCGCCCGCGAAACTTTAGATTACATTACAATATTTTGGCATCATTTGAGAAGAGTCAAAATAAGGATCATTATAAAAAAAACATTATAAACATTATCTATAATCCATAAATATGCATAATAGAAACATTCTATCTGTATATCCCGTACATACATCTTCCTATATAACAAATTCAATATTGATAAATATCTTATTGGATTATTTTTTCCATGTGTATCTGTAATATGTCATATTAGTGAATCTTTTCATTCGCGAGGAGCTGGATGAAAGGAAACTTTCGTGTCCAGTTCTGCAGTAGAGATCGAATTAAGAAATGACCATCAACTATAACCCCAAAAGAACCAGATTTCGTAAACAACATAGAGGAAGAATGAAGGGAATATCTTGTCGCGGCAATCATATTTGTTTCGGCAGATACGCTCTTAAAGCACTCGAACCCACTTGGATCACAGCTAGACAAATAGAAGCGGGGCGAAGAGCAATGACACGATATGTGCGTCGTGGTGGAAAAATATGGGTACGCATATTTCCCGACAAACCTGTTACAGTAAGACCCGCAGAAACACGTATGGGTTCGGGGAAGGGATCCCCCGAATATTGGGTATCCGTTGTTAAACCAGGTCGAATACTTTATGAAATGGGTGGAGTATCTGAAACTGTAGCCAGAACAGCTATTTCACTAGCTGCGTCCAAAATGCCTATACGAACTAAATTTGTCAGGATGGAGATGTAGAACTAAATGGTATATTGAGGATGAAAAAACAACTGCGAGTTTATTTATTTCTGGACAGAAAATATTTGTTTTTTTCTTTCCTTCATCCTTTCCATTAAAATAACAGATTCCAATAAAATGATATGATTCAACCTCAAACCCTTTTGAATGTAGCGGATAACAGCGGAGCCCGAGAATTGATGTGTATTCGAATCATAGGAGCTGGTAATTATAGATATGCTCATATTGGTGACGTTATTGTTGCTGTAATTAAAGAAGCAGTGCCAAATATGCCACTAGAAAGATCAGAAGTAATTAGAGCTGTAATTGTACGTACTTGTAAAGAACTCAAACGTGACAACGGTATCATAATACGATATGATGACAATGCTGCGGTTGTCATTGATCAAGAAGGAAATCCAAAAGGAACTCGGATTTTTGGTGCGATCGCTCGGGAATTGAGACAGTTGAATTTTACTAAAATAGTTTCATTGGCTCCCGAGGTATTATAAATAATACTAAATGAGACTATGATATATCAGAACATCTAAAATAGATCAAATTTAGTGGAGTAGTAGATGGTGTCTCACGCATATACTTTTTTTATAATATTAAAAATGAAACAAAATAAACAAAAAAATGAAATAAAACAAACAAAAAAGATAACATGTTAATTATATCAAAATTAGAAGGCACCAATAATTATAGTTCGCCATGGGTAGGGACACTATTTCCAATATAATAACTTCTATAAGAAATGCTGACATGGATAAAAAAGGAACGATTCGAATAGCATCTACTAATATTACCGAAAATATTGTGAAAATACTTCTACGAGAAGGTTTTATTGAAAACGTTCGGAAACATCAAGAAGGTAACAAAAATTTCTTGGTTTTAACTCTGCGACATAAAAAGACTAGGAAAAGAATACATAAAACTATTTTAAAGCGTATCAGCCGACCTGGTTTACGAATTTATTCCAACTACCAACAAATTCCTAAAATTTTAGGTGGAATAGGAATTGTAATTCTTTCCACTTCTCGAGGTATAATGACGGATCGAGAAGCTCGACGAGAAAAAATTGGAGGCGAACTTTTGTTATATATATGGTGATCCTACTCCTCCGGTATCCTAATTTTATCTCTAACTTCCTATTTTATAGAGAAGAAAAGTGAATTATATAACTTTTCCTCCATTAGTTGATATTTCAAGGAGCTTACCTGGAATGAAAGAACAAAAATTGATTCATGAAGGTTTAATTACTGAATCACTTCCCAACGGTATGTTCCGGGTCCGCTTAGATAATGAAGATGTAATTCTAGGTTATATTTCGGGAAGGATCCGCCGTAGTTTTATACGGATACTACCGGGGGATAGAGTCAAAATTGAAGTAAGTCGTTATGATTCAACCAGGGGACGTATAATTTATAGACTTCGAAACAAAGATTCGAACGATTAGATAATTTTTTAAGCATTCCTTTCATTTTCACGACGATACAATTAAAAAAATGCAAGAGACTTATTTTCTTCCAAGGAATAGATTCAACATTAAGGTAAGGAATAATAAATATGAAAATACGGGCTTCCGTTCGTAAAATTTGTGAAAAATGCCGACTGATCCGTCGGCGCGGACGAATTATAGTGATTTGTTCCAATCCGAGACATAAACAGAGACAAGGATAACCCTTTCAAAAAAAACTTTTTAAAATAAAGGAAGAACAAAAGGGGGATTTCTTTTAACATGAAATGGATATTTCCGTATCTTTTCTTTCTGTATATTTCTGACTCATAGTTATGAGATGATAAAATATGACAAAAGCTATACCAAGAATTGGTTCACGTAGGAATGGGCGTATTGGTTCACGTAAGAATGGACGTAGAATACCAAAAGGAATTATTCATGTTCAAGCAAGTTTGAACAATACTATTGTAACTATTACAGATGTACGAGGTCGAGTGGTTTCTTGGGCCTCCGCTGGTACTTCTGGATTCAAAGGCCCAAGAAGAGGGACACCCTACGCTGCTCAAGCAGCAGCAGTAAATGCTATTCGTACTGTAGTTGATCAGGGTATGCAACGAGCAGGAGTTATGATAAAGGGTCCTGGACTTGGAAGAGACGCAGCATTACGAGCCATTTGTAGAAGTGGTATACGACTAAGTTTCGTACGTGATGTAACACCTATGCCACATAATGGATGTCGACCTCCTAAAAAAAGACGTGTGTAGAAATAATAAAAAAGGATTTCAAGAGAAATAAATGATTCAATGATCTGATCTAATAATAGTATTATTATAGTATGGTTCGAGAGGAAGTAGTAGGATCCACTCGAACACTGCAGTGGAGGTGTGTTGAATCAAGAATAGATAGTAATCGTCTTTATTATGGTCGTTTCATTCTGTGCCCACTTATGAAAGGTCAAGCCGATACCATGGGTATTGCCATGCGAAGGGCTTTACTTGGAGAAATAGAAGGAACATGTATCACATGTGCAAAATCTGAGAAGGTGCCACATGAATATTCTACGATAGTAGGTATTGAAGAATCGGTACATGAAATTTTACTAAATTTGAAAGAAATTGTATTGAGAAGTAATATACATGGAGTTCGAGACGCATCCATTTGCGTCAAGGGCCCTAAATACGTAACCGCTCAAGATATCATCTCACCACCTTCCGTGGAAATAGTTGACACAAC